AAATTATTAATTATTTTCGAATTTTATTCCATAATGATTCAAAGAGAGTTTCGTTTTTCAATGAAGTTACACAAGGCAGTTATTAGTATTTTTATATTTGTTTACTCAGGAAGTTGCCCAACAACTCTCTTGATTCGGAATTACGGGATCGACAGATGATGAATCCATTTCTTTTTGTACCCCTGTCATTCTATCTTTGTATTCTATCCTTGTTAAGGCTGTCTATAACTATAACACTAATTAAAAACTTTCATTCTTTCAATTGGTATTTGTGCTTATCTTCATATCTTTTCTTTCAAAAATTTAAACTTAGGTAAGTGCTTTTTAACCATATGTATAAAAAGAACATATTTCATTTAGCTCCTTTATGCCTACTATAACTAGTTATTTCGGTTTTCTACTAGCGGCTTCAACTATAACCTCCGCTTTATTTATTGGTCTGAGCAAGATACGACTTATTTAAAATTTGAAATAAATTGATTTTTAAAAAATTGAATGAACAATCTCGAAAAAGATTCTTTAGGATTCCATGTATTCTATAGTTCCTTACCGTGTCAATTGCCATTTATTAGTCATTGAGATTTATGGGCAATTCGTATTAATATTGAGGGATAGATATTACTTATATTTTTCCCTTTCCAAACAAATTTAAATGATTGAAGTTTTTCTATTTGGAATCGTATTAGGTTTAATTCCGATTACTTTGGCTGGATTATTCGTAACTGCATATTTACAATACAGGCGCGGTGATCAGTCGGACCTTTGATTAATTAAATAATTAAATTAATCAGTTTTTGACCTCCTCCGTAATCCACAGGAGGTCAAATTCTGATTGCTGTTGAAGTTAGCGACCTTATTTCAGTGGAATTTGACCTAACAAGAACGGAATCACGCACGCTCTGTAGGATTTGAACCTACGACATCGGGTTTTGGAGACCCACGTTCTACCGAACTGAACTAAGAGCGCTTTCTTATCATTATCACAATTTTTTTGAACCCTAATACACCTTGCATGTATATATATAACATAGCGTTTCTAAACTAAAAATGAAAGAAAGATTATGTATGTCCAATTTAATTGATCTCAATTTATTCCTCCTTACTGCTCATAGGAGAACTAAAGTAATAGAATAGGTAGGGATGACAGGATTTGAACCCGTGACATTTTGTACCCAAAACAAACGCGCTACCAAGCTGCGCTACATCCCTTTTAATTGGTCTACAGTTTCATTGTAGAGAATCCCTGTCTTCTTTTCCATAGTGTTATTTCTTCCATTGATATACACAATTTTATTGTCATTTCTTCTTTTTTTGGGGGGGCTCGTGTCATATAACATATTGTATAACATATAATAAAATAATAAAAGACTTATATATACCCATATGAGACGTTAAAAACAAAAAGAAGGAGGATTTTCAATGCGAGATCTAAAAACATATCTTTCCGTGGCACCAGTACTAAGTACTCTATGGTTCGCATCTTTAGCAGGTTTATTAATAGAGATCAATCGTTTATTCCCCGATGCGTTGACATTCCCCTTTTTTTAATTTTAGTTATTGATACGGGAAGGGGATTCGAGATACAATCAAATCAAATAGCTGTAACTAATTAATTTTTTTTTTTTTTTTTAAGAAAAAGACTAAAGTCTATTCAATCTCAGCGAAAATTCCGGCTTAAATTTCTATTATAATAGAGTGAGAACGGGAATGGAAATGTGATCCTAGGGCAACAGTATCATACAAAATAGTTAAATAAGATACTGTACTGCAATTAGAAATATAGTTTGAAATAATTGTATTCCTTATTATTTACTATTTATTTACTATTACTCTAGTGATTGCAACGAAATCTTTCATAATTAGATTTAGAGTTAGCAACTTCTATTTTTTCTTTGTTCCTTTCTTATTCGCTTCAGATCGAAAAAATGGAAGAGTTGAGCGAATCAAAAACCAAAGGGGGTTCATGGCCAAGAGTAAAGATGTCCGAGTAACGGTTATTTTGGAATGTACCAGTTGTGTCCGAAACGGGGTTAATAAAGAATCAACGGGCATTTCCAGATATATTTCCCAAAAGAATCGACACAATACGCCGAGTCGATTGGAATTGAAAAAATTCTGTCCCTATTGTTACAAACATACGGTTCATGGGGAGATAAAGAAATAGATCGAATGCAGGTCTGTTTGTCACTCTTCCAAGGAACATTAAAAATGACATATTATATATATATAATATATATTTTAATATAACTAAAATAAATCCTAATTTCTATTTCTTCTATTTCTGTATTTCTTCTATTTCAGTTGGATCTAAAAAAAAAAAAAGAATTAGAACTAAGAAATAGTATTTTCAGGGATAAGGAACAAACAAACCATGGATAAATCCAAGCGACCCTTTCTTAAATCCAAACGATCTTCTCGTAGGCGTTTGCCCCCGATCCAATCGGGGGATCGAATTGATTATAGAAATATGAGTTTAATTAGTCGGTTTATTAGTGAACAAGGAAAAATTTTATCTAGACGCGTGAATAGATTGACCTTGAAACAACAACGATTAATTACTATTGCTATAAAACAAGCTCGCATTTTATCTTTGTTACCTTTTCTTAATAACGAGAAACAGTTTGAAAGAACCGAGTCGACCACTAGAACTACTGGTTTTAGAACCAGAAATAAATAGGCTTACTCTTCAATCAAATCAAAATTCCAATATGATATTAACTCAAACCCAGCTGGATATTGTGTTCGAAAAATAATAAAATCTAAAATTTATTTTCGTGTTGTAATAAAAAAAAAAAGAATCAAAGAATCGGGGAAGAATAAAAGTTTTTTTGTTTGAGCGCGTTCACTCATTTTGACAACTTTATCATCTTATCAATTTTTTCTTATACTAATTTATACTATATCTTCCCGGAGTTCATTCTCCGGGGAATGTCATTTAAGGTTTTCGGTAAATTCCTTACAATCCTCTATGATCTCATTAGAAATCATATAAAGACAATTCCTATTTAATATAGCTATTTGTGCAAGTATTTTACGATTAAGAAGCAATTTACTCTTGTACAGATCATTTATGAATCTACTATAACTATAGGATACTTTATTTTCACGAATTACTGCATTTATCCGAGTGATCCACAAACGACGAAAATCCCTCTTTTGCCTATCTCTATCTCGATGAGCAGAAACCAAAGCTCTTATTTTCTGTTGAGTAATAGTTCGAGTAAGTCTTGAATGAGCCCCCCCAAAGCTTGATGCAAATAAACGGATTTTTGTTCGACGTTTACGAGCTACATATCCTCGTCTAATTCTGGTCATTGAATAAATGAAACTTTGATGAATAACTAATTGATTTCCGGTCTTTTAGTTATTATTTTCCTCTTTACTGGTCGATTAATAACAAAACAGATTCTTCCAATGTATAAAATAAAAATTCCAATGGCTTTGGCTACTATAACCTCCCCGACCACTATATATTTTTTTCATTTCACCGCTAACTAAAAAATTGATTGATACTAGCAAAACATAGTAAATATAAAAATAAAATTTAAATGGATAAAGAAATAGTGGTTCCATCGTTTCTATGGTTACTTCTTAAACGGTGAGGTCCTTTCTATACACCGGAACCCCTTCCTTCATTTAATCAATATTATTGGTGGTAACTTGTACAGTTCACATCCTTTGGCTCTACCCATGAATTATATTATTTAGTAATAGTTCTTTCACAATGAGATCTAACCCATACAGTAACGGTATTTAATTATGAAAGTTAGCTAGGTAGCTGACCCTGTTAGTCCGTTTTTGCAAGAGTGGGAACATAATTTTTCTGCTTATATATTTCCCCCGCTTAATGGATAACCATTTCTTACCAAAGGGGAATTGCTTCTCATCTTAAATTCAGGTGATTGGATTTGCACCAATGGAAACCATAAATTGAATACACAGGGAGATAAAGGATCTTTTTGATTTGTAGATAGTGAGTGGAATTCTTCCATTGTATCCTATTCATATTCTATTTCTATCCTATTCACTGGTATTGGTTGATCATTGATACTGGAAACATACAGTTTGTCTTTTTTTTGTGTCCCAGTCCTAGCTCATGATCTAAACGCGTCGCACATACACCCTAGTACATGTTCCTCGGCGCTGAGGACATCCCCGAAGAGCGGGGGATTTCGTGACATTTCTTATTGGCTGTCGTGTGTTTCTAATAAGTTGCTTAATGGTTGGCATGCTGTATCGTATACATAATAGGCTGGTTGAGATCGATCCTAACCGGATGATTATGAATCGCTTTTATTTATAAATATATTTAATAGAATATTAAACCCGGTAAGAATATACGGAAAATCTCAACACAACAATAGTAGAGATTTCAGCAAAATCCTTCATTCAACCGCTACAAGATCAACAATTCCATGAGCTTGGGCTTCTGTTGCTGACATAAAAACATCTCTTTCCAGATCTTCGGATACAACCCATAAGGGTTTGCCCGTTCTTTGTACATAAACCCTTGTGATGGTTTCGCGCAGTTTCAGTAGTTCTTCCGCTTCCAAGATAAATTCTCCCGTTTGTGCCTCATAAAAAGAGGCTGCGGGTTGGTGAATCATTACCCTGATGCTAAATAAATGGTTTCTCTATCTTGCAGGATGATGAGGTGCAAACAAAAAAAAAAGAATTGACGAACCGTACGGGCATTTTTTGTGCAGTGCATACGGCTCTCTAATGGAATTTACTTTTACCTTACAGCCAATAGATAAAATCTAGGATCTATCAGACGCAGATCGGTAAATGATCCAATTACCACCCTTCCTTTCGTTTCCTTTCGAGGGAGTTAAAAAATACTATGATGGTTCCGTTGCTTTATATATTTATTTCGTCTGTGATTCAGCAATCCCAAAGTTTTTTTGAGCTAAGGCAAAAAATGAATCTTTTCTATAAAAAATAAATAGTGTTAAAACCCTTCCGGTGTGAAAACAAAAAAGTTTGTGACGCTTAAATGGACTCCCCATATATATAGATAAGATAAAATCGGAATATCTTATTATCTCATACTACTCTTTCGATACATAATTGAATGTAAAAAAAAAAAAGAGAGTTTTCTCATATCAAATTCGAAGTGCCATGCTATTATTACTTAATATTCCTGCTAAGGCATAGTCTTTTTTCTTTCAAATAAAAAACTCAATGGCGCCAAGCGTGAGGGAATGCTAGACGTTTGGTAATTTCTCCTCCGACCAGGATAAAGGATCCCATTGAAGCGGCCAATCCCATGCATATTGTATGTACATCTGGTCTTACAAATTGCATAGTATCGTAAATAGCTACTCCGGGTATTACCCATCCTCCGGGAGAATTTATAAACAAATAGAGATCTTTGGTATCATCCTCTATACTGAGATATACCATAAGACCAATAAGTTGATTTGAGATCTCACTATCAACCTCTTGGCCTAAAAAAAGCAATCTTTCTCGATAAAGTCGGTTGATTAGGATAAAAAACTATCCCTTAGGAACCGTACATGCACCTTTTGAGGCATACGGTTCAAAAAATCGCGGAAAAAATATCAATGTATAAGATTCCAGCCCCTTTATTTTGGCTTAAAGTAGGTTCTATCTAACTTTTAACAAAGGAACCCTTTTTTCTTCCATAAAAAAAAGATAAGTTTTTGCTCGTTTTCCTATAACCTATAATACTAAATTCACTACACTTATCAAACAAACTTCTCATTGATATATTGTTTCATCGAGATCCAATCCAAATTACGATGTAATTTTCTTGTTCCTGAAGGGGCCCCTTCCATTTTTTTAGGTTTATGCTCTACTCCAGGTAAAGATTTCCCCGATTTCTATTTGCACATATAGGATAAATGCTCCCAATACCACTTCTTTTTTAATTCATTTGATGTCTTTCTTCCGTCAATGAGGTATTCAGCATATTATTCTATTCGATTAATTAACACTTTGAGATCACCCCTCTTTCTAATTTCATAATAAAATCGTTTATGATACAAGTAATAATCGCCGATCTATTACTAATTGGGTTTTTTCTAAACGGAGCCTGGATACTTCATTTTCTTGTTCCAACCAAGCCAACCATAAATAAGTTTTATTGAGATGGTAATATTAATATGGATCCCCCCAAAACGGATCTAATTGCACTTCACGCTCCAAATTTAAAATAAATTGATTGGGTGAAACAAGGGATATCTCGATCGAGGGAGAGAACGGGGAAATCCCATATGACCCAATATATCTGACAAGCCGCACTATACGTCAACCCAAGATGCATCTTCCTCTCCAGGACTTCGAAAAGGTACTTTTGGAACACCAATAGGCATTAAAAAAAATGAAGTACTATATTTCACTTTGATGTGGAAACGTAATAATGGGTTTAATTGTCTTCATAAAAATTGGCCGTTATTCATTTTAGCCATGGTCAGAAAGGAAGACAGAATTAATAAAGTAACTCAAATTATTACAAATAGGTCTTTCGAATGATGGCTAAGTATGGATGGATTCACTCATAGAAAATGGGCTCAACCCCCCATTGCGTATTGGGGCTTATCGGGTATAGAATAGATCTGCTTCTCTTTGTTCCTACGAACAGAATTGTTTGATTATTGCCAGCAGAAGAGAACAAATATTATCTCCTGCTCGGAGAGAATCCACTGAAGGGGGGAGGTCCATAGTATCGTTTTTAAAATGCAATAAAGTTACATAGTCTTTATCTTTATTTGATAAAAAGGGGTATTTCCATGGGTTTGCCTTGGTATCGTGTTCATACCGTTGTATTGAATGATCCCGGTCGGTTGATTGCTGTCCATATAATGCATACAGCTCTGGTTGCTGGTTGGGCCGGTTCAATGGCTCTATATGAATTAGCCGTTTTTGATCCTTCTGATCCCGTTCTTGATCCAATGTGGAGACAAGGTATGTTCGTTATACCCTTCATGACTCGTTTAGGAATAACTAATTCGTGGGGTGGTTGGAGTATCACAGGGGGGGCTGTAACGAATTCAGGCATTTGGAGTTACGAAGGTGTGGCCGGAGCGCATATTGTGTTTTCTGGCTTGTGCTTCTTAGCAGCTATTTGGCATTGGGTGTATTGGGATCTAGAAATATTTACTGATGAACGTACAGGAAAACCGTCTTTGGATTTGCCCAAGATTTTTGGAATTCATTTATTTCTTTCAGGGGTGGCTTGTTTTGGTTTTGGCGCATTTCATGTAACAGGTTTGTATGGCCCTGGAATATGGGTGTCCGATCCTTATGGACTAACCGGAAAAGTACAATCTGTAAATCCAGCGTGGGGTGTGGAAGGTTTTGATCCGTTTGTTTCGGGCGGAATAGCCTCTCATCATATTGCAGCGGGTACGTTGGGCATATTAGCGGGCCTATTTCATCTTAGTGTTCGTCCGCCTCAACGTCTATACAAAGGATTACGTATGGGCAATATTGAAACCGTCCTTTCCAGTAGTATCGCTGCTGTCTTTTTTGCTGCTTTTGTAGTTGCTGGAACTATGTGGTATGGTTCAGCAACTACCCCCATCGAATTATTTGGTCCCACTCGTTATCAATGGGATCAGGGATACTTCCAGCAAGAAATATATAGAAGAGTTAGTGCTGGACTCGCTGAAAATCAAAGTTTCTCAGAAGCTTGGTCTAAAATTCCGGAAAAACTTGCTTTTTATGATTACATTGGGAATAATCCGGCAAAGGGGGGGTTATTCAGAGCAGGCTCAATGGACAACGGGGATGGAATAGCTGTTGGATGGTTAGGACACCCCATCTTTAGAGATAAAGAAGGGCGTGAACTTTTTGTACGTCGTATGCCTACCTTTTTCGAAACATTTCCAGTTGTTTTGGTAGACGGAGACGGAATTGTTAGAGCTGATGTTCCTTTTAGAAGGGCAGAATCAAAGTATAGTGTTGAACAAGTAGGTGTAACTGTTGAGTTCTACGGCGGCGAACTTAACGGAGTTAGTTATAGTGATCCTGCTACTGTTAAAAAATATGCTAGACGCGCTCAATTGGGTGAAATTTTTGAATTAGATCGTGCTACTTTGAAATCTGATGGTGTTTTTCGTAGCAGTCCGAGGGGTTGGTTTACTTTTGGACATGCTTCGTTTGCTTTGCTCTTTTTCTTCGGACACATTTGGCATGGTGCTCGAACCTTATTCAGAGATGTTTTTGCTGGTATTGACCCAGATTTGGATGCTCAAGTAGAATTTGGCGCATTCCAAAAACTTGGAGATCCAACTACAAAAAGACAAGTAGTCTGATATAATATAACATTGTTCTCGTATCTTTCGAATCTACTTTTTTTCTTTGACTTTTGCTCTTTCTTTAGCTAGGAGATGATCCAAAATAAACAGGTATGGAAGCTATAATTGTAAACCACGATCGAATCTATGGAAGCATTGGTTTATACATTCCTTTTAGTCTCGACTCTCGGGATAATTTTTTTCGCTATCTTTTTTCGAGAACCCCCTAAAGTTCCAACGAAAAAGGTGAAATAAATGATTTTTCATTTTCTCAATTGAAGTACTAAGCCTCCCAATATCGGGAGGCTTAGTACTTTAACTAGAACTAGTCCCCGTGTTCCTCGAATGGATCTCTTAGTTGTTGAGAGGGTTGCCCAAAAGCGGTATATAAAGCATACCCAGTAAAACTTACAAGTAAACCAGATATAGAGATGGCGACTAGAGTTGCTGTTTCCATTATTATATAATTTCAAGACCACAATGGATCTATGATAAGATCGTTTATTTACAACGGAATAGTATACAAAGTCAACAGATCTTAATTAAAACAATAGGATTTATGGCTACACAAACCGTTGAGAGTAATTCCAGATCTGGTCCAAGACCAACAAATGTAGGGAGTTTATTGAAACCATTGAATTCGGAATATGGTAAAGTAGCTCCTGGATGGGGAACCACTCCTTTGATGGGTGTCGCAATGGCTCTATTTGCGATATTCCTATCTATTATTTTGGAGATTTATAATTCTTCCGTTTTGCTGGACGGAATTTCAATGAATTAGAAGATCACAAGAACTGTGAAGTCTTAGCTTTTCAATACAAAGTGAATCTTTTAGGGGGCTCGGATTTCTAGCCCATATTTATATATTTCTTTTGATTTTGGTAGTTCGACCGCGGAATTTCTTTGTTTCTGTAGTTCGGAATATGAGTGTGTGACTTGTTATAATTGATCCTATTGATAGTACAGAGAATGGGTCTGCCATCTTCATAGAGATGTGTTTTATCGCGTCGGATATTTAGTCTATTATCTGAAACACGGAATATATGAAAATATTTAAACTATGATTCATACTTAATATTCAGACCCCGCGGTCGGACTAAAAAAATGCAAAGAATTAAGTATAAATTGAAAGATTTTTCTTCTTTCAAACGCCTCTTTATGCTTTGCTTAGTTTAAGAAGAACTATTTCTTTGGATTTTCAGTCATTTTATGATATATATCTATTAATTTAATTAATATTCATTGAATAAGTGATGATACAATGGTTTTTACTCAGGGAATCATTGGACTTAGCTTTAAGGTTTTATTGAATCATCGTGGTTATAGTATGAATCTGAGGTTTCAATCGATTCATAGGGTCTTAACAAGAGAATTCCTATAAAAAATAAATAAAAGACATATTAATTAAAATTAATTAAATTAAACACAAATAAAAATAAGAAATCAACGAAAGAAAACAAAATAGGGAAATAGAAGATTCAAGAGGCCTGTAACGATCTATATAAAGCAATATAAAAACAAATGAGCCGACTTGATATTTTGGCATTATCACCACAAAGCTTTCGGTTTTTTTTCATATCTTCAGAGAAGAGATAAGATTGAAGCAAAGGAGAAACTAGAACTAGTAAGAAGTTTCAAACCTTCTATTTATTCTATATCCGTTTCAACCAGTATTGAGGTGTTTATGTTTGAGCTGTATGAGATGAAATTCTCATATACGGTTCTCAGAGGGGGAG